TTGCTCCCCTTCTTATTTTTCATCTAAATATAACTAAGAAAATTCCCTCTTGACAGTGATATATGTTGTATATGTAAATCCTAGATGTGAAAATAAGCATAATTCATCCATTAACATTAAAAGGTATAAAACAAGAATAGGCGAAAATCTATATGAAAAAAAAATAAAGAACAATGACAATGGGCAATAAGATCGAAATAATGAATCATAAATCGAGTTCGGGTTCGAAATCCATAGATAATATGGATAGTATTTTCTATAATGATAGAGAAATGAAACACACTTAACTTACTCACAATTCTTATTCATCTACTTGATATTTTGAAAAAAGGATTGGTTGAACTTGAAAATTTACTCATTCAATGAGTAAACGATTGAATTGGATTCTTCTGGGTGGTACCAGCTAAATCGAGTGCTAACTCCCATTTATTTCTTATTGAATTAACCGATCAACTTGATATCGGACACTTATTTTCGATTCGGTACTAGTCAAAAAAAATTTGACATATTTCACTTTATTATTATTATGAGAATAAATCCTACTACTTCTGGTCCTGCGGTTTCCACACTTGAAGAAAAAAACCTAGGGCGTATCGCTCAAATTATTGGCCCAGTGCTGGATGTCGTTTTTCCGCCGGGCAAGATGCCTAATATTTATAACGCTTTGGTAGTTAAGGGTCGAGATACTGCTGGTCAGCAGATTAATGTGACTTGTGAGGTACAGCAATTATTAGGAAATAATCGAGTTAGAGCTGTAGCTATGAGTGCTACAGATGGTTTGATGAGAGGAATGGAAGTGATTGACACGGGAGCTCCTCTAAGTGTTCCAGTCGGCGGAGCTACTCTCGGACGAATTTTCAACGTTCTTGGGGAACCTATTGATAATTTGGGTCCTGTAGATACTCGCACAACATCTCCTATTCATAGATCCGCGCCTGCCTTTATACAGTTAGATACGAAATTATCTATCTTTGAAACAGGAATTAAAGTTGTGGATCTTTTAGCTCCTTATCGCCGTGGAGGAAAAATCGGACTATTTGGGGGAGCTGGGGTGGGTAAAACAGTACTCATCATGGAATTGATCAACAACATTGCCAAAGCTCATGGAGGCGTATCCGTATTTGGCGGAGTAGGCGAACGTACTCGTGAAGGAAATGATCTCTACATGGAAATGAAAGAATCCGGAGTGATTAATGAAAAAAATATTGCAGAATCAAAAGTAGCTCTAGTCTATGGTCAAATGAATGAACCGCCGGGAGCTCGTATGAGAGTAGGTTTGACTGCCCTAACCATGGCGGAATATTTCCGGGATGTTAATGAACAAGACGTGCTTCTCTTCATCGACAATATCTTTCGTTTCGTCCAAGCGGGATCAGAAGTATCCGCCTTATTAGGAAGAATGCCTTCCGCAGTAGGTTATCAACCTACACTTAGTACAGAAATGGGTTCCTTGCAAGAAAGAATTACTTCTACCAAAGAGGGATCTATAACTTCGATCCAAGCAGTTTATGTACCTGCGGACGATTTGACTGACCCTGCTCCTGCCACGACATTTGCACATTTAGATGCTACTACCGTGTTATCAAGAGGATTAGCCGCCAAAGGTATTTATCCAGCAGTAGATCCTTTAGATTCAACGTCAACTATGTTACAACCCCGGATCGTTGGCGAGGAACATTATGAAACTGCGCAAAGAGTTAAGCAAACTTCACAACGTTACAAAGAACTTCAGGACATTATAGCTATTCTTGGGTTGGACGAATTATCCGAGGAGGATCGTTTAACTGTAGCAAGAGCACGAAAAATTGAGCGTTTCTTATCACAACCCTTCTTCGTGGCAGAAGTATTTACCGGTTCCCCAGGGAAATATGTTGGTCTCGCAGAAACAATTAAGGGGTTTCAATTGATTCTTTCCGGGGAATTAGACGGTCTTCCAGAGCAGGCCTTTTATTTGGTGGGTAACATCGATGAAGCTACCGCGAAAGCTATGAACTTAGAAGTGGAGAGCAAATTGAAGAAATGACCTTAAATCTTTGTGTACTGACTCCTAATCGAATTATTTTTGATTCAGAAGTGAAAGAAATCATTTTATCTACTAATAGTGGGCAAATTGGCGTATTACCAAACCACGCCCCTATTGCCACGGCTGTAGATATAGGTCTTTTGAGAATACGCCTCAACGACCAATGGGTAACGGTGGCTCTGATGGGGGGTTTCGCTAGAATAGGTAATAATGAGATCACCATTTTAGGAAATGATGCGGAGATGAGTACGGACATTGATCCGCAAGAAGCTCAACAAGCTCTTGAAATAGCTGAAGCTAATTTGAGTAGAGCAGAGGGTAAGAGACAAGCAATTGAGGCGAATCTAGCTCTCAGACGAGCTAGGACACGAGTAGAGGCTATCAATCTTATTTCCAACTAGTCAATACATTAAAATAAAAAAGAAAAAAGAGATTCTTTAGAAGTCGAATCTGATACAACGAAAAAAAAAGAAGATGGGTAGAAAAACTTATTAGGTGCCGCGGCCCCCGGTATCTAATAAGTTCTACCTACTATTGGATTTGAACCAATGACTCCCGCCGTATGAAAGCAATACTCTAACCACTGAGTTAAGTAGGTCATTTATCACCACAAAAAGGACCCATCACTTCGGGGATTATAGATGGAATATTATTTCTAAGCAATACCAATCCGTTAACAGTAAACAGATCTGAAAACTATCATGTAATATCCATCTTGACAAGAAATTATCCATCTTGACAAGAAATTATCTATATGTTAAGATATCTATGACAAGGGCTATAGCTCAGTTAGGTAGAGCACCTCGTTTACACGTGCGCCAATGCTTTTCAAGGGAGTCCATTATACAATGAACATAATTGATCTTATTGAGACGAGAAATCGATGTCTTACTCCATAGATTCGAGGGAACAAGAGAACAATAGCCTGACAAATATTTGGTTCGGTCCAATTCTGGTGCGAATTCAGGTGCCAAATATAACCCACCATTGATTTGATAATTGATAAGGTAAATACCCAGTTCATTCAATGCTAGGCATAATGAGTATAAAGGCCTCAAAATAACCTCTTTTCGTCCTATGAACTTTAAGGTGTATTAAGTCTCATATTTGTTGACTCTTGTAACGGAGCGATAGAGACTCCATTTATAGGCCGGAGGCAGACCTAAATCAAGATAACCCTTCTTTGAAACACTTTGGTATTGCTCCTAGATCAGAATACAAATAATGAATCAGAGCACATGGAACCATCTCATTATCTTCTTATCTTCCTATGAAGAAAAATATGGTGGACTGGCTGATCTTTACATCAGTTGATGAAAGAGCCCAATGCAACAAAATGCATGTTGGGTCTTTGAAACAGTTCGACTCATTTCGATAATAAGATAATAATTAGTTTGATCTGTTTTACCGAGAAGGTCTACGGTTCGAGTCCGTATAGCCCTAATACAGTCTATTTTTGTATAGACATTCCATTTTCGTTTAGTTTTAGTATAGTTTTCATTTCCTCATTAGTACTTGTTTATGTTATGGACTGGATGGTTGGTTGGTCCATAGAAATGAAAAAAAAAAAGCATTATCACATGCTCTTGTAGATACATAAGGACGGGAAAAATAAAAAAAAAAATAATTCATTCCAATGGATCCAATCGGGATTTGTCAAATCCCGGATAAAATACCCATCCTTCCTCATTCATCTTCATGGATGAATTACATATGACTTTTTTCCTTTTTTCCTGTCTATGATCAAAGTGTTAATGATACACTTTTGCTTTGGTATACCCAATCCAGTCAATTTATGAAGTGAAAATCATGACATGATTCTCTTTAAAAACTCCAACCTGACCCAACCAAATCTAATCCTAAGTCACATGGATCTAGTACCTATTCTGGGTCTTGTATTTGTATAAAGCCCCTGACTAATGTTGGTAGAACAACAACCTGACTAATGTTGGTAGAACAACAACCCCAATTGCGTGTTTCAGAGATAATGAATTGGTCCTAAATGTATCAACATACCTTCTTCTATATTCTATGAGTCGAGTTGGTTTGAGAATTTTGTCTGCGTTCGATAATGTGTGATTCTTTCTATCTATCTATCTATTAGAAGTATAGAAGTATCTTATGTAGATAATTTATGATTTCGTCGACGTTGATTATACCACTATCTCTGTGCTATCTTTCATTCTTCGATGCATTAGATTATGTTTACGTATTCGTATCGAATCAATGATCCTATACCCTAATTTTCATGAAAAAGAATACCTTGAGTATATTCTATTCGAAATCCCTATACATTTTACCCCATATAACTGAACTGCTAAAATTTTTCAAAAATGAAAAAAATTGAAATGAAATTCTCATTATTCTTTCATTATGAATTATATTATATTCATTATATAATTATATACATTATATATAAAAACATAGTAATACTAATATAATAATATATATATATAATAAATATATAATAATAGTAATATTAGATATATTATTAGTATTTAATATATTTATTTAAATTTAACTAATTTAAATAAATTTAGATATTTAGATAATTTAGTATTTAATTACTTTTTCATTTCATTTTTATAGAAATTTATAGAAAAATTATAGAGAAACCGAGACAAAGTGAGAGAGTTTTGTTTGTGTAAGAGCACCCTTCCCATGTCTACACCATATCGAACTAAAATCAAGATAAATGTAAGTGGGACTCCGTTGGATGAATCTTTAAACAAGACATGCCCCACATCAAACAAACTCTAAACTATGCGGTTTGATATCAATTCTTGTTTCGTCTAAGAAAAGAAGTTCTGGATGAATTGACAATTCCAATTCGAATCGAATAATTCAGCATATTCCACATTAATAGGAGTACATTTATGTTTCTGCTTCACGAATATGATATTTTCTGGGCATTTCTAATAATATCAAGCGCTATTCCTATCTTGATATTTGTAATTTCTGGAGTTTTAGCCCCGAT